AAAAAAGCACACCTTGAGCAATGAATTAATAAATCGAATAAAAACTCTAGAAAAAAAAACAGGATCCCTTGTTCTAGATGTGCTAGAGAAAAGAATCAGATTATGCAATGATGAAAATGAAAAGGAATGCTTGCCTAAAATGTACGATCCTTTTTTAAACGGACCATATCGCGGAAAAATAAAAAAATTATATTCACGTTCAATCAGGAATGATTTAATAACTTCTACAGATGCAGAGGAGTCCATAGAAATAGTCTGGATAAATAAAATTCACGGCCTACTTCCTAATGATTCAAAAAAAAAAGAATTTGAATATCAAAAGAATCTCTTTGATGGAGAATTTTTATCAACAAATATTGGTCATTCCTTAACCTCAATCGACGAAGTCCCATTAGAATCCCCACCCAGTCTTAATTTGAAAAAATTGTCTTTATTGGCAGAAGAAAAAAGAATTGATTCAGAAAAGCAAGCAAAATGTTTGCAATTGATATTCGATGTAGTTACAACTGATCACAATGATCAAACAATTAGAAATCAAAATAATCAATTTTTTTTTCCTGAACCTGAAATAGAAGAAATCAGAAAAGAGGTTCCTCGATGGTCATACAAATTGACCGACGATTTAGATGTAGAAGTAGAAGAACAAGAGGAAGAAAATGAAGAAGAATCAACGGAAGATCATGAAATTCGTTCAAGAAAAGCCAAACGTGTTGTAATTTATACTGATAATGAGAATGAGGGAATTCTCGATATTATTAGTAATACTAGTGATAGTGATAATGATCCACCAGAAGAGGTGGCTTTGATACGTTACTCACAACAATCGGATTTTCGTCGGGATCTAATCAAAGGATCCATGCGTGCTCAAAGACGTAAAACAGTTACTTGGGAAATGTTTCAAGTAAATGTGCATTCGCCACTTTTTTTGGATCAAATAGACAAAACATTTTTTCTCTCTTTTGACATCTCCAAAATGATGAATCTCATTTTTAGGGATTGGGTGGATAGAGAATCGGAATTTCAAATTATTGATTCTGATTCTGAGGAAATTATTGATTCTGATTCTAAGAAAATTATTGATTATGATTCTGAGAAGAAGAAGCAGGAAAACGAGGAAGAAAGAGAACGTATAAAAATATCAGAATTTTGGGATAGCGTTATACTTGCTCAAGCAATAAGAGGTTCGATGTTAGTAACCCAATCGATTCTTAGAAAATACATTGTATTGCCTTCGTTGATAATAGCTAAAAATGTCGTCCGTATGTTATTATTCCAATACCCCGAGTGGTACGAGGATTTTAAAGATTTGAATAGAGAAATGCATGTTAAATGCACCTATAATGGTGTTCCATTATCAGAAACAGAATTTCCACAAGATTGGTTAACGGATGGTATTCAGATAAAAATTCTATCTCCTTTCCGTCTGAAACCTTGGCGAAATTTTAAAGTACGATCCCATCATAGGGATACAATGAAAAAAAGGGGGAAAAGTATAAAGGACCATTTTTGTTTTTTAACAGTCTCGGGAAGAGAAGCGGAACTCCCTTTCGGTTCTCCTCGAGAACACCCTTCTTTTTTTGAACCTATTTTTAAAGAGTTAAAAAAAAAAAGGAGAAAAGTGGAAAAAACCATTTTTCTTTCTATAGTTCTAAGAGTTTATCAAAAAATGATAAAATGGTTTTTAAGGATTTCAAAAGAAAAAATAAAATGGGTTAACGTTAACAAAAAAGTTCTAGTTATAAAACGAATAATGAAAGAACTTGAAAAAAGAAACCTAATTTTTTTATTTGGATTTGGAAAAGTAAAAATAGGTGAATCGGACGAAAATAGAAAAGATTCTATAATCAGTAATAAGATTACCGACGAATCAACCATTCGAATTCGATCCACGAATTGGACAAAACGTTCACTTATAGAAAAAAAAATAAAAGATCTTACTGATAGGACAACCACAATCAGGAATCAAATAGAACAAATCACAAACGACAAGAAAAAAATAATTCTAACTCCAGATATAAGTATTAGCCCTAACAAGACAAATTCTGCTGATAAAAATTCAGAATTGCAAAAACATATTTGGCAAATATTCAAAAGAAAGAGTACCCGATTAATACGTAAATTATACTACTTTCTCAAATATTTCATTGAAAAAATATACAGCGATATCCTTCTATGTACCATTAACATTCTTAGGACCAATGCACAACTTTTCCTTGAATCAACAAAAAAAATGATCAATAAATTTTTTTACCACGATGAAACAAATCAAAAAGGGATTGATCAAACAAATAAAAATACAATTCATTTTATTTCGACAATGAAAAAGTCGATTTCTAATATTAATAATAATAAGAATTCAAACATTTATTATGACTTATCCTTTTTGTCACAAGCATATGTATTTTATACATTATCACAAGTTCAAGTTAATAACAAAGATTATTTGAAATCTGTACTTCAATATCACGGAATCCGTCTTTTTCTTAAAGATAGAATCAAAGATTTTTGTGGGACACGAGGCCTATTTGATTCCAAACCAAAGCATAAGAAAGCTTATAAGTCTGGAATGAATAAATGGAAAAACTGGTTAAAGAATCATTATCAATACAATTTATCTCAATCTCAATGGTCTCAATTAGTACCACAAAAATGGAGAAATAGAGTCAATCAACGTTGTACAACTCAAAAAAAAAACTCAATAATATTTGATTCATATACAAACTCACGGACAGAAAAATTAAAAAAAAACTACAAATATGATCTTCTAGCACATAAATATGTGAATTATGAGAATGGAGGGGACTCATATATTTATGCATCGCCATCACAAGTAAACAGAGACAAAAAAATTCCATATAATTTCAATACACAGAAAACACAGAAACCCGAATCATTTTATGTACTAGTAGATATAGATCTTAGTGATTATCTAGGAGAAGAATCTAGTCAAAAAAATCTAGATAGAAAATACTTTGATTGTAGAATTCTCCGGTTTTGTTTTAGAAAAAATATCGATATTGATGCAAAAAATATCGATATTGATGCCTGGACTAATATGCATATTGGTACCAAGATTAATAAAAATACTAAAGCTGGAACTCATAATTATCAAAAAATTTATAACAAAAATATTTATCCTCTCACGATTCATCAAAAAACAAAACCATTTAATAAAAGAAAAAAACTTTTTGATTGGATGGGAATGAATAAAGAAAGGCTATATCGTCCTATATCAAATCTGGAATTTGGGTTCTTCTCAGAATTTGGACTACTTTATGATGCATATAAGCTTAAACCATGGATTATACCAATTCAATTTCTTCTTTTAAACATTCATAGAGATAAGAATATTAGTCAAAATGAGAACATCAACGGAAATCAAAAAAGGGATCTTAATCTACGATCTAATAAAGAAGAATATCTTGAATTAGAAAATTGGAACCAACAAGAAAAAAAACAAAATCAAAGAGATCTTGGATTAGATATACAACAAGATACACAAAAACAAAAGAAAAAAGAAGATGTTGAAAAAAATGACACAGAATCAACCATTAAAAAACGTAGAAAGAAAAAACAATTCAAGAGTAAGAAGGAAGCAGAACTAGATTTAGTCCTGAAAAAATTTTTAATTTTTCAATTAAGATGGGGTGGTTCTTTGAATCAAGAAATTCTCGAAAATATCAAGGTATCTTGTTTACTACTTAGACTTAGAAATATGACTCAAAAGACTATATCCTCAATTCGAAAAGGAGAGATGCGTCTAGATATAACGTCGATTCAACAAGATCAATCTTTTACAGAATTGATAAAAAATGGAATATTTTTCATTGAATCAGTTCGTCTCTCTAAAAAATGGGATGAAGAATTTATTATATATCAAACCATAGGTATTTCATTGATCAATAAGAGTAAACAACAAACTGAAACTGATAAAAGATATATAAAAGAAAAATATCTTGATGAGAGTCCTTTTGAGAAATCCATTTCACAACATAGCACTATGCTTGTGAGTGAAGATAAAAATAATTATGATTTATTTGTTCCTGAAAATATTCTATCTACTAGACGTCGTAGAGAGTTGAGAATCCTAATTTGTTTCAATTCCTGGAAGAGGAATGTTGTAGATGTAGATAGAAATCTAATATTTTTCAATGAAAACAACATAAGAAACTGTGGACAGTTTTTGAAAAAGGACAAGCATTTTAACACAAATGCAAATAAAAACAAATTAATTAAATTAAAATTATTTCTTTGGCCCAATTATCGATTAGAAGATTTAGCTTGTATGAATCGGTATTGGTTTGATACCAATAATGGTAGTCGTTTCAGTATGTTAAGAATACGGATGTATCCACAATACACTTCAGAATTAATTGATAATATATTTAAATTTAAATAGTATATTTTAAATATACTATTTAAATACACAAAAAATCAAATAAAAAATAATGGTAAATGTAAATATATACTTTAACTTAAATATATACTTAATAAAAATATATAATTAAAATAAAAAAAAATATATAAAATATATATATATAATATATATATATAAATATATATATATTTTATATATAATTATAATAAACTCAAAAACAAAAAATAAATTAATAAAAAGATTAATAAAAAAAATAAATAAAAAAAGAGATAAGACGAGATTCGCCCTCCCCCTACTAAATATTTAATTACTTCGCCCGCAAAGAAACTTATAACCCCAACACTGTTTGTAATTCCATCAATTATGCGTCTATCAAAAAAATGAGTTAGTTTAGCTAATCCTCTTATACTCCGGATTACAACCCTTGTGTAGAAAAAATCTATATAACCACGATTATAGGACCAGTTGTATATAACATTTACTATTTGGTCCAAAAAAGCTCTTTTAGGACCTATTTTAACAAATGAATTGATTAAGTCCAAATTTTTGAAAGATGAATAAGCAGACCCATAAAAAATGGATGCTACAAATATTCCGAAAAAAGCTATACTTACTGAAAAAAATACATTTGTCAAAAATTCATACCAGTCTACGAAATGGTCCGAATTTTGATGTAAAAGATTTTTCGATGGAGCCAACCATTTCGATAATAGATCAAAATAGATTTCCCCTTGACCAAAAGCAATTCCTATGAATCCAACAAACAAAGTAAATACTACCAATATAAGCAAAGGAAATAACATAGTATTGTCCGATTCGTGGGGATACATAGAAGTATATTTTTTCAAAAAACGAGTAGTAAAGTATCGCATCCGATTTATTACATTCCCATCAAATTGATATGTATTTTTAGGAAAAAAATAAACGCTTTCATTATTATTCATTGTCATTGAGAAAGGTAAATTTATGTTGATCGTCTTAGGTACTTCTTTTCCCCATAAAGATATTGAATAAAATGAGTTATTCTTAGTTCCACTATAATTTTGAAAATTAACATGTAAGTACCCTTCAAAGGTAAGCAAATACACTCGAAACGTATAAAATGCGGTTAGTCCTGCTGTAAAATAAGCTATTACTGCAAAAATGGGCGAATACAACCAACTTTCACTAAGAATTTCATCTTTGGACCAAAAACAAGCAAGAGGTGGAATACCGCAAAGAGAAAGTGTACCTAGTAAAAACGTAGTTCTTGTAATTGGAACATATCTTGTTAAACCGCCCATAAGAACCATATTCTGACTTTTATCGGGTGAATATCCAACAAGTGGTTCCATTGAATGAATAATAGATCCGGATCCCAAAAACAATAATGCTTTAGAATAGGCATGAGTGATCAAATGAAATAAAGCAGCTCGATAAGAACCTAGCCCTAGGGCTAACATAATATAACCCAATTGAGACATTGTAGAATAGGCTAAACTTCTTTTAATATCTCTTTGAGCAAGAGCAAAAGTAGCTCCTAATAATAGTGTTATTACACCTATCAAAGAAATGATATTCATTATGTAAGGTATGCTTGCGAAAAGAGGAAGAAGCCGAGCCACAAGAAAAATTCCCGCCGCTACCATAGTAGCAGCATGTATAAGAGCCGAAATAGGAGTGGGTCCTTCCATGGCATCAGGTAACCATATGTGAAGAGGAAATTGTGCGGATTTAGCAACTGCACCAAGGAATAATAGGAAGGCACACAGAGTAGCAAATAAAGAATTAACCCCATTACTATAAATCAACTTATTAAATGTTTCGAACAAATCCCGAAATTCAAAACTTCCTGTTATCCAATAAAAACCTAGGATTCCCAATAACAAACCAAAATCCCCTACACGATTGGTTACAAAAGCTTTTTGGCAAGCGCTTGCTGCAATTGGTCGTGTAAACCAAAAACCTATCAATAAATACGAACACATTCCTACCAATTCCCAAAAAATATAAATTTGTATCAAATTTGAACTAGTAACTAATCCCAACATCGAAGCATTGAAAAAACTCATATAAGCAAAAAATCTCAAATATCCTTGATCATGAGACATATAATTGTCACTATAAATAAGAACCAAAATTCCAACAGTAGTGATTAATATTAACATTATAGAAGTAAGCGGATCAATAAAGTATCCGAACTCCAAGGAAAAATCATTATTGATGGTCCAAGACCATAGATATTGATAAATAGGACTTCCGTTTATTTGTTGAATAGACAAATTGACCGAAAAAACCATAGCTATGCTTAGCAGTAAAATACTAGGAAAAGCCCACATACGACGAATATTTTTTGTTGCCGTTGGAACAAGTAGAAGTCCAAATCCTATTGACATAGTAAAAAGGAGTGGAAGGAAAGGTATTATCCATGCATATTGATATGTATGTTCCATAAGAAAGCAATTTTAATTTTTTTTTTTTCTTATTAATTTAATTGTTTCCGATTCACCAACTCTTATCTATTTCTATTTCGGAAAGAACAAGAATAAAAGAAATCAGTAAAAAAATTATGAAAAACTCAAAGAATTTCATTCTTAATTGATCTGATTTTTCCCATATATTATTAAATAATTCAAAAAGCTCCAATTCATTTGATCAAATGATATGATCAAATGACCAGGTAAAAAAAGTGATTACCCGGTTATTCACTAAAGAAAGATAAATTTTTATTAAATTTAAATTAAGATCCAAAAAATATAAAATTTTTAATTATTCTACCGTTTTGGTGATTTATAACCATATAGTATAGTAAAAAAAGTTCCACCAACACAAAATAAAGCACTTGGTTCAGATATGGATCTAGTATCCGCTAATAACAGAATTCCATAAAAAGGAACTTTATTATCTATTATAGTTAATATTAGAGTTAAAATAATTAAAGTAATTATCTAATTCACCGTGGAACTGATTGATTGAATTCCAATTCAATAGGAAAACTTATGCTTATTGTAAATGGAATCCTACAATATTTCTTATTTGGCATAGAACTGAAATAGTGAAATAGGATATTACTAGATATTATTAAAATTCATTACTTTTACCTGGTAATGTCCCGTTTGTTTAAGAGACTAACTATAGTAGTTTTATATTTATATTATGAATAGGCACTCCGAAATTGATCAATTAAATTCATAGAAAAAAAAAAGTTAAATAATTTTTAATTATATAAGGAGATGGGGAAAGAGACTTACTACTTTTTATTTATTAAATAAATGTATTATAAAAATAACAGACTAAAATCAAATATGAGTTAGTTGGAAACTTTTTTGTTCTTTTTGAGTGGCAATCAACTTCTTTTTAGTGATAATTTATACCGTAAACACAGATTCAGATGGGACTATAAAATAAATAAACAATCAATACTAGCCCTTTCTTGATTTGAAGATTGTATTTGTACGTAATAGAGATACGAAAAAAAAAAGCATAAAATAAACTAGAACTACTAGAACTAGAATAAGAAAAGATTTTTATCAAAAGAAATTTTATTTTTTTTTTCTAGTACAAAGACTGCATGGGATGTGCACAAAACAAATCAATAATATATTTTGTGTTTGTTAGGTAAGAAACTCTTTTTTTTTATGTTATGCAACATTTTTATCTATGTAATAAGTTAAGTAAAGTATAGATAATAAATAATGAAAAAGGACCGACCCTTTTTGAACAATACATGTCTTTCACATCCAATGAAAAAAAATGACTAATTCTTTATTTTTGAATGGCAGTTCCAAAAAAACGTACTTCTATGTCAAAAAAACGTATTCGTAAAAGTATTTGGAAGAAAAAAGGACATTTGGCTGCGCTAAAGGCTTTTTCTTTAGCTAAATCAGTATCCACGGGATATTCAAAAAGTTTTTTTGTGCGACAAACAAGTAATAAGGCTTTGGACTAATCTGAATTGACATAGTTCAAATAATTAATAATTAAAGCTTTTATTTATTTTATAAAATGAATGGAATGGGTCGCATTAAATTAATTTGTGTTTTGTTTTAAATTCTTCAATTCAATATGAGCTAGAACTAACTGTTGTGATATGTAGAAGAAGATTTTCTCTGTTTATTATAACTAGGCTGGCTTTAACTATTATTATATATCTATTTTTTCTTTTAATTTAAATTAAAAGAAAAAATAGATATATAATATACGAAGTTTCCTTTTTTTTTTTCATTATACTATAATTTAATTTCCCGAAATGATAATTTTGACTTACGACACTAACTTTTTACAAAAAGTTCATTTATATTTATTATAAAATATAAACTTTTTTGTGAAAAGTAAATTACAATAGAGATTGCAACTTTTTTTTGTTATATGTCTAGTCCAATACCTAATTGATTTGTTTGGTAAATCCTCCCATATATGTTATACACAATAAGGAATACAATTAGTAATACAATTTAATGATACCGAGTTACGTAATATGTAAATAAAAAAAAAATAATAATTAATTTCAATTTAAACAATACAATATTACATTAAATCCTTGAGTCTCGACGATTCAAGATGAATGAGCTATTATTATTTCAAGCAAGCCGCCATGGTGAAATCGGTAGACACGCTGCTCTTAGGAAGCAGTGCTAGAGCATCTCGGTTCGAGTCCGAGTGGCGGCATCCTCTAAAAATAACATTATAAATCCTATAATTTATTTAATTCCAGATTTGAATTCTGTATGTAATTGGACTCCTTCTTTTATGATATTTGTAACTTTAGAACATATATTAAATCATATCTCTTTTTCGATCATTTCAATTGTAATTACGATTCATTTGATGACCTTTTTCGTCCACGAAATCGTGGGATTATGTGATTCGTCGGAAAAGGGGATGATAGCTACTTTTTTGTCGATAACAGGATTATTAGTTATTCGTTGGATTTATTCGGGACATTTCCCATTAAGTAATTTATACGAATCTTTAATGTTCCTTTCGTGGAGTTTCGCTATAATTCATATGATTCCATATTTTAAGAATCATAAAAATAAAAATGATTTAAGCGCAATAACCACACCAAGTGCTATTTTTACTCAAGGCTTCGCTACTTCGGGTCTTTCAACTGAAATGCATCAATCCGCAATATTAGTACCTGCTCTACGGTCCCATTGGTTAATGATGCATGTAAGTATGATGTTATTGAGTTATGCAGCTCTTTTAGTTGGATCCTTATTTTCAATTGCTCTTCTAGTCATTACATTTCGAAAAAATATCGAAAGTTTTGGTAAAAACAAGAATTTTTTAATTAGGTCATTTTTCTTTAGTGAGATCGAATGCTTGAATGAAAACAGAAATATTTTACAAAATACTTCTTTTTCTTCTTTTAAAAATTATTATAAATATCAATTGGTACAAAGATTGGATTATTGGAGTTCTCGTGTCATTAGTCTAGGGTTTACTTTTTTAACTATGGGTATTCTCTCTGGAGCAGTATGGGCTAATGAAGCATGGGGATCCTATTGGAATTGGGACCCTAAAGAAACTTGGGCATTTATTACTTGGACCATATACGCGATTTATTCACATACTAGAACAACCAAAAGTTGGCAAGGTACGAATTCGGCAATTGTGGCTTCTATAGGATTTCTGATAATTTGGATATGCTATTTTGGGGTTAATCTATTAGGAATAGGACTGCATAGTTACGGTTCATTCATATTAACTTAGATACTAATTTAGTTTAGCATCTAATTGAATAAACTTATTGAAGAATAAATAAAAAAATCGTCCCACAGATAAAGAAAAAGAAAGTTTGTGTAAGTTTTTTTGAGAACCGTTTTACTTCAAAAAGTAAAACGGTTCTCAAAAAAACTTGAGATGTAATGCATCCCATTACAATTCCAATTCACTTCCCATAATGATAATTTTCTGTTTTATTCATGAAGACTATCTATCGTAATAATTAGATAGAATAGCTTGTACCTTGTCAACTGATAATGAAATAACCAAATCGGGATAAATACCAATCGCTATTACGGGTAAAAAGATACAGATCGAAACAAATAGTTCTCGTGGTCCAGAATCTACAAAAAAAGAGTTTGGAAGATTGAATAACTTGTATCCATAGAACATCTGGCGTGACATAGATAATGAATAAATAGGAGTTAATATCATCCCAATTGCCATTACAAAAGTAATTAGTATTTTTGGTATTAAAAGATATTTTGGACTGGTAATTATTCCAAAAAATACTACTGATTCCGCAACAAAACCACTCATTCCGGGCAATGCAAGAGAAGCCATTGAGAAACTACTGAACATAGTAAAGATTTTTGGCATTGGAATAGATATCCCTCCCATTTCGTCAAGATAAACAAGACGTATTCTATCACAACCTGTTCCCCCCAAGAAAAAAAGGGCAGCACCAATAAATCCATGAGAGAGTAATTGTAAAATAGCCCCATTAAGTCCTGTGTTGGTTATTGAACCAATTCCTATAATTGTGAAACCCATGTGAGATATGGAAGAATAGGCTATTCTCTTTTTTAAATTGCGTTGACCGAGAGAGGCTGAAGCGGCATAAATTATTTGTATTGTTCCCACTATTACCAACCATGGGGAAAATATGGAATGAGCATGGGATAAAAATTCCATATTGATCCGAATCAATCCATATGCTCCCATTTTTAATAAGATTCCGGCTAGAAGCATACACGTACTGTAATGTGCTTCCCCATGGGTATCTGGTAACCATGTATGTAGGGGTATAATCGGCGACTTGACAGCATAAGCAATAAGAAAGCCAAAATATAATATTATTTCCAATGCTACAGGATACGATTGATTAGCTAATGTTTCAAAATTTAATGTTGGTCCATTGGAACCATATAAACCCATACCTAGAACTCCTATTAAAAGAAAAATGGAACCCCCGGCAGTGTATAAAATAAACTTTGTAGCCGAGTACAGACGTTTTTTCCCCCCCCACGTGGATAAAAGTAAATAAACAGGAATTAATTCTAACTCCCACATGATAAAAAAAAGTAAAAGGTCTCGAGAAGAAAATGATCCTATTTGACCACTGTACATTGCTAACATCAGAAAATGAAACAATCGCGAATCTCGAGTAACTGGCCAAGCCGCTAAAGTAGCTAAAGTAGTGATAAATCCTGTCAATAAAATAGGTCCTATTGAAAGTCCATCGATTCCCAGTCTCCAGTGAAAATCAAAAAAATTTATCCATTTTAAATCCTCTTCTAATTGGATTAACGGATCGTCCAATTGAAAATGATAACAGAATGCATAGGTCGTTATAAGAAGTTCCAATAAACATATACCCATAGTATACCATCGAACTACCTTATTTCCCCTATGCGGGAGAAAAAAAATGGAAGAGCCCGCGAATATAGGAAAAACAACAATTATTGTTAACCAAGGAAAATAATTCGTGGTAAAGACAAGATACGCTTTGACCACAAAAACCCGTACTAAATATCAATAAAATAATTTTTTATTTTATTCTGAGTACGGGTTTTTGTCAGTAAAGAGGAATCAAATGATTCAAGTGGATTTTTTTATAACGTATCAATAAGCTAGGGCCATACTGCGAGTTGTCTCATGCCATAAATAAACACGGACACTCAAAAAATCTGTTGGACAGGCGGATTCACATCTCTTACAACCTACACAGTCCTCGGTTCTTGGAGCGGAGGCAATTTGCTTAGCTTTACATCCCGGCCAAGGTATCATTTCCAAAACATCCGTAGGGCAGGCCCGTACACATTGAGTACACCCTATACATGTATCATAAATCTTTACTGAATGTGACATTGGATCTATAAGCTTCAGTTTTGAACATAAAAATTTTCGATCTGGTTCTGGTAAAATCAATAATAAATAAATCCATATATTGTAGACACCAGACGAATCAGTGGTTTATCAGAATTTTTTTAGAATCTATATACTTCTGGATCTGTTCATGAGAAGAGGGCCAAGAGACTTTGATTTCTATTTCACCAAACATAATGATATGAATTGTCCATATTACATGCTAATACTAACTAGTACTAATAAAATAAAACTATAAAACCCGACGAATATAACTGATAAAATTAAAAATATTAATACTAATTATGTTAGTACTAATTAATCATATTTTATAATAAACTATAAAATTATGAACATAATCATAATATTATGAACTATATAATATTATATATGAACTATGAACTATATAATAGAACTATATAATATTATATATATTATGTTATGTATATTATATATAATTATATATTAGGTAAAGCTTCGTGATAAGGCATATCCAATATTTTATTTATTTTTTTTTTCATTTCAAATTCAGTTAAGTTAGTATATATATATTATTTGCTATTCAGTCAGTTTAAAATATTATTCATTATTCAGTTTATTTATTATCTATGATTATATCATACTTAGTAATATTACACATACATATTATATAATTATACATGATAAATATATGGTTTGTTTGTATATATGCATTTTTTTATTATCTTGGCATATATAATTAGTATATGGTATGTGTTTCCATTTTATTAATTTTATTCTATTTTTATTCTATTATTTATTATTAAATATTTTATATTATTAAATATTAATATTAAATTATATTTATAATTAAATTATATTTATATATGAATATGATTATATGAATATGATTATTTATTACAATTTAATTATATCATTAGGACTATTTATTCAACAAATTTGATTGATTAATACGCGTTGATTTTCTGTTACGATAGATCGACGAAACAATAGCTAGACCAATAGCGGCTTCAGCCGCTGCAATAGCTATAACAAAGATCGAAAAAATGTCTCCTTTTAATTGTCGATTATCAAATAAATCAGAAAATGTGACAAGATTTATATTAACCGAATTTAGTATAAGTTCAAGACACATAAGTGCTCTAACCATGCTTCGACTTGTGATCAGTCCATAAATACCGATAGAAAACAAATATGCACTCAAAAAAAGTACATGCTCAAACATCATTGACAAACTCCTTATCAATCTCAATTGATTTCAACAAACAATTCAACTGCTTTAAGTTTTTTCTATTTTTCTAAACTAAAATAATAATTTCAGAAAGTCATAATTCCAGGACAAAATCTAGGACAAAAGAAAGCGTTCACGATAGAAAAGATAGAAAAGGGTAGAATCCAATACCTTAGAATACTTTTTATATGTGGGTCTCTTAGATTAATATCATTCATATATATATATGAACTATAAATATTACATATGAACTATAAATATCAAAATATATTTTAAGGGAAATAAATGTCCTAATAATAACACATGACAAAAAGGCCTATTTTGAGGAGTGTTAATCTTAAGTATTTTATTAATACTAAGTATTTAGTATTTATAAGTATTTAATTTATAAGTATTTAGTAATTAAGTTATAAGTATTTAATTTATAAGTATTTAGTAATTAAGTAATTATTAATTAAATAATACTAATTAAGTATTTATTAATTATATAATACTTAATACTATAATCATTTTTATTATTGACGAGCCATAGTAATTGCACCTATCAAGGCAACTAAAAGAATTATAGAAATGAGTTCAAATGGAAGAAAAAAATCTGTTGATAAATGAATCCCAATTTTTTGAACATTACTTATAAGGTCCTGCTCTATAATGTGGTTTGATTTTGTAGTCCAAATAATCCCATACCATGATGTATCTAGGATAGTAGTAATTAGTGAAAAAAGAATACTTGTACAAACCAGCGAAGTAACCCCATCTCCCACGGTCCAAAGAAAGAAATCGTTGGAATATTCTGAACCCTTCATAAACATCACAGCAAATATGATTAAGACATTTATCGCTCCCACATAAATAAGGAGCTGTGCAGCAGCTACAAAATAGGAGTTCAATAGAATATAGAATAAGGATACACAAACAAGAACCAATCCAAAAGAAAAGGCAGAATAAATGGGATTGGTAAATAAAACTACTCCTAGGCCTCCTAATATAAGAGCGGATCCCAGAAATACTACAAGAATATCATGTATTGGTCCAGTTAAATCCATTATGTATAATGTATAAAATATAGATAAGTTGAAATTTTTTATGACCCTTTTGCATAATCCAGGAAAAAAAGTTACCCCCCCTTTTTTTTTTCTTCTTGTATATGCTATATCCCTAATTGAATTAAATCTTAATGTAGTGTGAATTCATGTAGTGGATTAATGTAGATATATTTATATTATATATATATATTTATATAAATATATTAAATTATATAATATATAAATATATAATATATTATATATAAATATTATAAATATAAAACATATATATAAACATATATATAAATGATAAATGAAATAAATATATCAAATATATATATCAAATCAATAATATATATTATATCAAATAACAAATAATATATATTATATCAAATATATCAAAATAAAAAAAGGATCTTACTAATTTGTAACTGTCCTTGAATGAAGGGGTTTATCCTTGTCTATTTTGTTGATTTGAGTTGAATTCATAACTGTTTGAATTGTGTAATCTTCAATTATTGATATTGGTAACCGACCCAATGCAATTTGATTATAATTCAATTCGTGGCGATCATAAGAAGAAAGTTCATATTCTTCAGTCATTGATAAACAGTTTGTTGGACAATACTCAACACAGTTACCACAAAATATACAGACCCCAAAATCAATACTATAATTAAGCAATTGTTTCTTTTTAATATCTGCTTCCAATCTCCAATCTACAACGGGTAGATCTATAGGGCATACACGAACACATACTTCACAAGCAATACATTTATCGAATTCAAAATGGATTCGACCCCGGAAACGCTCTGATGTGATTGATTTTTCATAAGGATATTGAATAGTTACGGGTAAACGATTTGCATGAGATAAGGTAATTATAAAACCTTGACCAATATACCTTGCAGCTCGTACTGTTTGTTGACCATAATTCATGAATCCAGTCAGCATAGGAAACATAGCATATATATCAATGAAATAAAGAAATTCAAATTTCTTTCTCTTGTTTGATTGAAGAGGTTATGAATCTAGAATAGCGTTATTGTATTCTGTTATTTATAGTGAAATAAGTTGGAAAGAAGTTGTCAATAATAGATTACCTAGAGAAATAGGTAAAAGAAATTTCCATCCAAGATTTAATAGTTGGTCTATTCTCATCCTAGGCAAAGTCCATCTTGTTGTGATAGGAATAAACAGGAACAAATAGACTTTAGCTAATGTAATGAAGATACTAATTGTCATTCCAAGGATCCCCCCTATTTTATTTATTCCAAAAAATTCAGGAATAAATATGTACGGAAGAGATAAATTCCACCCCCCTAAGTAAAGAACTGTTACAAATAATGAAGAAACTAATAAATTTAGATAAGAAGCGACGTAAAACAAACCGTATTTGATACCTGAATATTCGGTTTGATAACCTGCTACTAATTCCTCCTCTGCTTCTGGTAAATCAAAAGGTAATCTCTCACATTCTGCTAGAGAAGAAATTAAAAAAACGAAAAATCCTATAGGCTGACGCCACAGATTCCACCCCCAAAAACCATATTTTGACTGTGCCTCAACTATATCAACTGTACTTGAACTATTAGATAATTATAGTCGGCGATAACATCACAGTTTCCGTCGCTATTCCAGAACCGTACATGAAACCTCAGTTTCATACGGCTCCTCTACGGCCACAAACAAATATAAGGACTTGTTCGGTATTAACATTAATTATCTATTTGGGATAAATAGAATAAAGATAGATTGGAGAGAGAGTCCAAAATTAGACCGAAGTAATTCTGTTTGCTATAAAAAAGCGCTTTTGAATTAATCTCATTCTCTTAAAAAGAAATTTTCTTTGTTCAGTAATAATTTATTACTTCAATAATAAAATACTCATTTTTGTAAATAGAAATAAACAGTTCGCCCCATCTTTTTTTTTTATTAGATTACGAAAAAGAATGAATTAGCCACTAATTCATGAATTTTTGTAAGAATTGCATATGCATGGATACAGTAAAGAAAGAATAACTAAAAAAATTTTATTATTCAGTTATTTTGCCATTCCATATATTGATATTGCATTCTGTTTCTTTTGTTCCTGTTCTTGTTTCTCAGAAGGGAAGGGGGGGTACTCTGAAAAAGAGGATTAACTCGTTCTTGATAGTCGTTTCTTTAATCAGTGAATAGGAGCATACTCTAGATTGGAATCCTATAAGGAAGTACTGCTTTATCATTTCTACCAACTTAAAGCCCTTATTTTGATTCATTTTATGCGTAAATGCCTCTTTTGAGACTTTACATTATCTCTATTACTAATCTTTTGTGTATCTTGGTGTTCCTACTTGTCTACTCATTTTGATTGATCCCCCATATGGTAACACGTACAAGACTATAGTTGAAACTCCATACAGTTGATCCTTTGTACCCGCTTCAAGACATGAAGACTAATCAAACAATTTCAATCTTGGGGTAAACGATTTACACTGCTTATGTTTACTTCCACTTTACTCTTGTACATAGGGAATGAGAATGAATTTTCTTACTGCGAATTTATAAGCTGTTTTTTTTTTCACTCATATGACTATCTAGTTTAACCCATTGACCTAAATCTGAATGATGAATAAAAAAATAACTATATCTATTCAACACATTTAATCCATTTCCTAAAAATAAGGAAAAGTTCATGTTCTAACGAATCACACGTAGAGATATTGATAACACACATGGAGTTAATGGTATTTCATAACTAATGGATTGAGCAGCAGCTCGTAAACCACCTGAAAAAGAATATTTATTATTCGACCCATATCCTGACATAAGAAGTCCAATAGGAGCAATACTTGAAATGGCAATCCATAAGAAAACACCTATACTGAGATCGGCTAGAACAAGGTGATACCCAAAAGGAATTACTAAATAACTTAGTAAAATAGATACGACCGCTATTGTTGGCCCGGCACTGAACAAACGACTATCCCCTCTAGACGGTAGGAGGTCCTCTTTAAAAAGTAGCTTGGTACCATCCGCTAAAGCTTGAAGAATTCCTAACGGACCGGCATATTCAGGTCCAATACGTTGTTGTATCCCTGCGGATATTTCTCTCTCTAACCACACAATTACTAGTACACCTATTATGATTCCAAATATCAGGAAAAAAACAGGGACAAAGAGCCATATAAGTTCATAAACCTCTTTTAAGAATTCCGATCCAGAAAAAGAATTGATAGTTTGTACTTCTGTTATATCAATTATCATTTCAACGATCAACTTCTCCCATAATAATATCTATACTACCTAGTATTGTCATGATATCAGCCAATTTCATTCTTTTAACTAGCTGAGGCAAAATTTGCAAATTGATGAAACCCGGCGGGCGAATTTTCCATCTCCAGGGGAAAACACTCTGATCTCCTATAAGAAAAATGCCTAATTCCCCTTTTGGGGCTTCTACTCTGACGTAAAGTTCTTGTTTTGACAATTCAAAATTGGGTGAAGGTTTTTTACTAATGAATCTATATTCAAAATCATTCCATTCGGAATCTTTTGCTCTATCAAAGCGTCGGACTTCTAAATTTTCATAGGGTCCCCCCGGAATTCCTTCTAGAGCCTGTTGAATAATTTTTATGGATTCCATCATTTCACCGATTCGTACTAAATAACGAGCTAATGAGTCTCCTTCTTTTTGCCATTGGATTTCCCAATCGAATTCATTGTAACACTCATATTGATCCACTTTACGAAGATCCCATTTGATTCCGGAAGCTCGTAACATTGGTCCCGATAAGCCCCAATTTATCGCTTCCTCTCCCCCAATAATGCCCACTCCCTCAACTCTTTCCAAAAAAATAGGATTTTGCGTAATAAGTTTTTGATATTCGTCAACTCCTGTTAAAAAATAATCGCAAAAATCCAAACATTTATCTATCCAGCCATGAGGTAAATCAGCAGCTACTCCTCCGATACGAAAATAATTATGCATCATTCGCATACCTGTGGCAGCTTCAAATAGATCATATATCAATTCCCTCTCTCTGAAAATATAGAAAAAGGGAGTCTGTGCACCAATATCCGCCATAAAAGGACCAAGCCATAACAAATGAGAAGCTATACGACTCAGCTCTAGCATAATTACTCTGATATAGCTGGCTCTTTGAGGTACTTGAATATTTCCCAAATGTTCTGGTGCATTTACTGTTATTGCTTCTGTGAACATAGTAGCTAGATAATCCCAACGCGTTACATAAGGCAAATATTGTACAATTGTTCGGTTTTCCGCAATTTTTTCCATTCCTCTGTGTAAATAACCTAGTATGGGTTCACAGTCAATAACATCTTCACCATCAAGAGTAACGATCAGTCGAAGAACACCATGCATTGATGGGTGGTGAGGACCCATATTTACTATCATAAGATTTTTTCTTGTAGCCTGTACAGTCATATCTTTTTTCCCCAATTCATTATTCTATGAATTTTTCAAAACGAGGTTCGGTCAAAATTAAACAAAGTATGAAAATCTAAAAAAAAAATGGTTCAAACGAATCTTTGAATTAATGAGTTTTTGTTGAATTAACGAGTTTTTGGCTCTCGAATATCCAACTGACCAATTAATTTCTTATAACGTACTCTATTTTTCTTTGACAAATACGCCAACAGCCGTTGACGTTTTCCAAGAATTATTAGTAAACCCCTCTGGGATAAAAAATCTTTTTTATGCAATTTAAAATGTGAAGTAAGTCTCCGTATCTTATTGGTGAAACTGAATACTTGAAATTCGACAGACCCCTTATTTTCTTCTTTTTCTTCTTGTTCTTGTGAAATAATCGAGATAAATGAATTTTTTACCATAAAAATAAAAATAAGTTCCATTTTTTTTTTTTTTATTTTACTGATCAGAAATAATAATGTTGGTCATTTTTTGGTAGACACAAAAATGGTTTCCTCTTACTCTTGTATATACGATACTCTTTTTTCTATCCAAATCAAATTTATAATTATATATAAAATATATATATATTTATATATATATATTATATATATATATTTTATATATTTTTTTTTATTTTAATTATATATTTTTATTAAGTATATATTTAAGTTAAAGTATATATTTACATTTACCATTATTTTTTATTTGATTTTTTGTGTATTTAAATAGTATATTTAAAATATACTATTTAAATTTAAATATATTATCAATTAATTCTGAAGTGTATTGTGGATACATCCGTATTCTTAACATACTGAAACGACTACCATTATTGGTATCAAACCAATACCGATTCATACAAGCTAAATCTTCTAATCGATAATTGGGCCAAAGAAATAATTTTAATTTAATTAATTTGTTTTTATTTGCATTTGTGTTAAAATGCTTGTCCTTTTTCAAAAACTGTCCACAGTTTCTTATGTTGTTTTCATTGAAAAATATTAGATTTCTATCTACATCTACAACATTCCTCTTCCAGGAATTGAAACAAATTAGGATTCTCAACTCTCTACGACGTCTAGTAGATAGAATATTTTCAGGAACAAATAAATCATAATTATTTTTATCTTCACTCACAAGCATAGTGCTATGTTGTGAAATGGATTTCTCAAAAGGACTCTCATCAAGATATTTTTCTTTTATATATCTTTTATCAGTTTCAGTTTGTTGTTTACTCTTATTGATCAATGAAATACCTATGGTTTGATATATAATAAATTCTTCATCCCATTTTTTAGAGAGACGAACTGATTCAATGAAAAATATTCCATTTTTTATCAATTCTGTAAAAGATTGATCTTGTTGAATCGACGTTATATCTAGACGCATCTCTCCTTTTCGAATTGAGGATATAGTCTTTTGAGTCATATTTCTAAGTCTAAGTAGTAAACAAGATACCTTGATATTTTCGAGAATTTCTTGATTCAAAGAACCACCCCATCTTAATTGAAAAATTAAAAATTTTTTCAGGACTAAATCTAGTTCTGCTTCCTTCTTACTCTTGAATTGTTTTTTCTTTCTACGTTTTTTAATGGTTGATTCTGTGTCATTTTTTTCAACATCTTCTTTTTTCTTTTGTTTTTGTGTATCTTGTTGTATATCTAATCCAAGATCTCTTTGATTTTGTTTTTTTTCTTGTTGGTTCCAATTTTCTAATTCAAGATATTCTTCTTTATTAGATCGTAGATTAAGATCCCTTTTTTGATTTCCGTTGATGTTCTCATTTTGACTAATATTCTTATCTCTATGAATGTTTAAAAGAAGAAATTGAATTGGTATAATCCATGGTTTAAGCTTATATGCATCATAAAGTAGTCCAAATTCTGAGAAGAACCCAAATTCCAGATTTGATATAGGACGATATAGCCTTTCTTTATTCATTCCCATCCAATCAAAAAGTTTTTTTCTTTTATTAAATGGTTTTGTTTTTTGATGAATCGTGAGAGGATAAATATTTTTGTTATAAATTTTTTGATAATTATGAGTTCCAGCTTTAGTATTTTTATTAATCTTGGTACCAATATGCATATTAGTCCAGGCATCAATATCGATATTTTTTGCATCAATATCGATATTTTTTCTAAAACAAAACCGGAGAATTCTACAATCAAAGTATTTTCTATCTAGATTTTTTTGACTAGATTCTTCTCCTAGATAATCACTAAGATCTATATCTACTAGTACATAAAATGATTCGGGTTTCTGTGTTTTCTGTGTATTGAAATTATATGGAATTTTTTTGTCTCTGTTTACTTGTGATGGCGATGCATAAATATATGAGTCCCCTCCATTCTCATAATTCACATATTTATGTGCTAGAAGATCATATTTGTAGTTTTTTTTTAATTTTTCTGTCCGTGAGTTTGTATATGAATCAAATATTATTGAGTTTTTTTTTTGAGTTGTACAACGTTGATTGACTCTATTTCTCCATTTTTGTGGTACTAATTGAGACCATTGAGATTGAGATAAATTGTATTGATAATGATTCTTTAACCAGTTTTTCCATTTATTCATTCCAGACTTATAAGCTTTCTTATGCTTTGGTTTGGAATCAAATAGGCCTCGTGTCCCACAAAAATCTTTGATTCTATCTTTAAGAAAAAGACGGATTCCGTGATATTGAAGTACAGATTTCAAATAATCTTTGTTATTAACTTGAACTTGTGATAATGTATAAAATACATATGCTTGTGACAAAAAGGATAAGTCATAATAAATGTTTGAATTCTTATTATTATTAATATTAGAAATCGACTTTTTCATTGTCGAAATAAAATGAATTGTATTTTTATTTGTTTGATCAATCCCTTTTTGATTTGTTTCATCGTGGTAAAAAAATTTATTGATCATTTTTTTTGTTGATTCAAGGAAAAGTTGTGCATTGGTCCTAAGAATGTTAATGGTACATAGAAGGATATCGCTGTATATTTTTTCAATGAAATATTTGAGAAAGTAGTATAATTTACGTATTAATCGGGTACTCTTTCTTTTGAATATTTGCCAAATATGTTTTTGCAATTCTGAATTTTTATCAGCAGAATTTGTCTTGTTAGGGCTAATACTTATATCTGGAGTTAGAATTATTTTTTTCTTGTCGTTTGTGATTTGTTCTATTTGATTCCTGATTGTGGTTGTCCTATCAGTAAGATCTTTTATTTTTTTTTCTATAAGTGAACGTTTTGTCCAATTCGTGGATCGAATTCGAATGGTTGATTCGTCGGTAATCTTATTACTGATTATAGAATCTTTTCTATTTTCGTCCGATTCACCTATTTTTACTTTTCCAAATCCAAATAAAAAAATTAGGTTTCTTTTTTCAAGTTCTTTCATTATTCGTTTTATAACTAGAACTTTTTTGTTAACGTTAACCCATTTTATTTTTTCTTTTGAAATCCTTAAAAACCATTTTATCATTTTTTGATAAACTCTTAGAACTATAGAAAGAAAAATGGTTTTTTCCACTTTTCTCCTTTTTTTTTTTAACTCTTTAAAAATAGGTTCAAAAAAAGAAGGGTGTTCTCGAGGAGAACCGAAAGGGAGTTCCGCTTCTCTTCCCGAGACTGTTAAAAAACAAAAATGGTCCTTTATACTTTTCCCCCTTTTTTTCATTGTATCCCTATGATGGGATCGTACTTTAAAATTTCGCCAAGGTTTCAGACGGAAAGGAGATAGAATTTTTATCTGAATACCATCCGTTAACCAATCTTGTGGAAATTCTGTTTCTGATAATGGAACACCATTATAGGTGCATTTAACATGCATTTCTCTATTCAAATCTTTAAAATCCTCGTACCACTCGGGGTATTGGAATAATAACATACGGACGACATTTTTAGCTATTATCAACGAAGGCAATACAATGTATTTTCTAAGAATCGATTGGGTTACTAACATCGAACCTCTTATTGCTTGAGCAAGTATAACGCTATCCCAAAATTCTGATATTTTTATACGTTCTCTTTCTTCCTCGTTTTCCTGCTTCTTCTTCTCAGAATCATAATCAATAATTTTCTTAGAATCAGAATCAATAATTTCCTCAGAATCAGAATCAATAATTTGAAATTCCGATTCTCTATCCACCCAATCCCTAAAAATGAGATTCATCATTTTGGAGATGTCAAAAGAGAGAAAAAATGTTTTGTCTATTTGATCCAAAAAAAGTGGCGAATGCACATTTACTTGAAACATTTCCCAAGTAACTGTTTTACGTCTTTGAGCACGCATGGATCCTTTGATTAGATCCCGACGAAAATCCGATTGTTGTGAGTAACGTATCAAAGCCACCTCTTCTGGTGGATCATTATCACTATCACTAGTATTACTAATAATATCGAGAATTCCCTCATTCTCATTATCAGTATAAATTACAACACGTTTGGCTTTTCTTGAACGAATTTCATGATCTTCCGTTGATTCTTCTTCATTTTCTTCCTCTTGTTCTTCTACTTCTACATCTAAATCGTCGGTCAATTTGTATGACCATCGAGGAACCTCTTTTCTGATTTCTTCTATTTCAGGTTCAGGAAAAAAAAATTGATTATTTTGATTTCTAATTGTTTGATCATTGTGATCAGTTGTAACTACATCGAATATCAATTGCAAACATTTTGCTTGCTTTTCTGAATCAATTCTTTTTTCTTCTGCCAATAAAGACAATTTTTTCAAATTAAGACTGGGTGGGGATTCTAATGGGACTTCGTCGATTGAGGTTAAGGAATGACCAATATTTGTTGATAAAAATTCTCCATCAAAGAGATTCTTTTGATATTCAAATTCTTTTTTTTTTGAATCATTAGGAAGTAGGCCGTGAATTTTATTTATCCAGACTATTTCTATGGACTCCTCTGCATCTGTAGAAGTTATTAAATCATTCCTGATTGAACGTGAATATAATTTTTTTATTTTTCCGCGATATGGTCCGTTTAAAAAAGGATCGTACATTTTAGGCAAGCATTCCTTTTCATTTTCATCATTGCATAATCTGATTCTTTTCTCTAGCACATCTAGAACAAGGGATCCTGTTTTTTTTTCTAGAGTTTTTATTCGATTTATTAATTCATTGCTCAAGGTGTGCTTTTTTTGTTCATTAGTATAAACCCAATAATTATCCTCGTGGGATAGTTTTTCGGTCGTGTACAAAGATATCTTTCGTTCTATCATTTCTGAAAAAGTTGCTAAACTCGGCGGATATGTAAAAGATATTCTTTGTTTTCCATCACTTGGACATGTATAAAAAAAATATTGTGACATCTCATTTCGTACAGCATTTTCAAATCGATCATTTTTTATATATCGAAATGGACGATTCCATCGTTTACAGTCGAAAAGAAAAGTGACAAGCGGTTTTTCAAGATTTTGATCTTCTTTTTCTTCGGACCCAAAAGAAAGGTTTTCCTCAGCGGATCCCTCTTCGTCCTGTTTAGTTTCTTTTCGTTCCGAAGTTGTTTCTATGTCGCTTTCTTCCTCATTTTCCTCGCGTTCCATCGTCCTCGTTGCTGGGGTTTCCTTGAGTTTTTTAGTAATAATAGGGAAAGGCATTCTGCCTAAATAGTATACACAAGTGATAAATAAGAGAATATTAAAGATTTGAGCCCGAGAATTTCTCAATTCTGAAAAAAGGTACTTATACTTATTAGATTGAATGGAATGATTTTGCCGTATCCAGAATACAACTAATTCAATCCACTTAATAAAAAAAATGTGACCAATTAACCAACCAATAAAACTACTCGTTACAAATAACATCTTGTTGTTGCATCGAAACATATAAATGTTGACTAATCTGGCTAGTGTTGAACTTGGTAAAATAAAATGGTTGAATAATTGAAAAATAAAATTATTCAAAAATATACATTGAATGTTGAAATTACGTATTTCATTTCTAGTAGTAGATCCATAATCTAAAAATCTAGTAGTAGACCCATAATCTAAAAAGTTCTTCTTATTGTTCCAGAAGAAATGAAATAAAAGATATGGTAGAACTAGGACAGTTATTGTATGAGGTTTACCCAATGCTAAATGCAGAGGCGCATAATAGATTGATATAAACATCATAAGCTGTCCCATAATAAAACCGGTTGTTGCTGATATCCGCTTTTCGGTTCCTTCTT